AACCAAAAAATCCTTTCTTCTTCTAATTTTTTTATCTTCCCATTCATTTCCTGCGGACTCTTTGTCTCCTAATTCCTTCCATTCTACCAACGAATTATCTGTAATAATTCGCAAATCCGAATCGGCTAATTGTTCTCTAATAGCACCTGCCCCCGTAGATATTTCTCGACTTCGAAATTTATCGAAACCTTTAGTAGTAAAAAAAAGTGGGATGCTGTATTTCCAGGATTGGATTTCATATTCGAATGAACCTCGTAATCGTAAGAAAGTAGGTTTTTTAACTATGGACCTAGCAAAATAAAAATTGAGATAGGTTCCTATAGGATTGGATTCCCCCCCTCACAATCGGACGTGAAGGTTTCCTCTCATCCGGCTCGAGTAGTTACACCAAATAAAGAAAGGGGTTCTTCTTCTTTTTAAACTTTGTTCGATAAAATCCTACAAAAAGCTACTCTTTACTCAAGTTCCCAGTAAGGACCAGCCTTTCATTGATTCATTCTTATCTTATTTTTTTTATTTTCACTCTAACTTTTTTACTTTAATTTTATATTTATTTATGTTTTATGTTTACGAAAAAATGAAATGGGAAATTATTGAGTAGTCTACTTCCCCTCAAATGATGAATTCACTGAAATGAAAAGAATATTTTTTGACTCTTAAAGGATTTATTTGTCTATATATTATATTGTTCCATTCGATCTTTTTTAGGTCCCTACTCACCTCGATGGTTATGACATGATGCCCCTTGAAGCATATATGCGATAGATAGGCTCCTGTAACCATGCTATATTCACTTGCCTGAACAGAATTTCTCTCTAAAAGAAATGGAATGTATAATTCCACCAAAGAAATTCCACAAAACAAAAAAGTCTTTTTTCACGAGGTATAACTAGCTATTCCTATATTATCTGTTTCGTAATCGACCATGGATCAATTCCCCTTTACTTACATTTTTAAGTCTTGAATGCACCCATAATTCTGAGCTTCATGTTCCTCCTCCCAAGATACACGTCAGAGCCGGGGGCATCCCAATCAGATTGAATGGGATAACAGTTTCTCAATCCGAATCTGTCAAATTAAAATTTAGATCAAATCACACATCGCAATATACTAGGCCCTCTAATTCCCTAAGGGGCTTATCTAAAAGATTCGCAATATAACTAGGAAGGCATTTCAAATACCACACATGAGTCACTGGACATGCGAGTTTGATGTATCCCATTTTGTACCTGCGTATCTGAGAATCAACAAATTCTACCCCGCATTCTTCACAAGATTTCGGGTCTTCTTTTTCAACCCCAATAGCTCGGTAATTTACACAAGCACAAATACCACTTTTTATGGGTCCAGAAATTCTTTCACAAAACAATCCATCTTTCTCCGGTTTATTGGTTTTATAATGAAAAGTATAGGGTTTTTTCACCTCTCCAACTATCTCTCCATTGGGTAGAATTTTATTTGCCCAAGCCTTGATTTGTTGAGGGGAAACTGGTCCAATTCGAAGTTGTTGATGTTTATACTGGTCGATCATAGAATCGAAATTCTGATTCATTGAGATTAAGCTTCCTTCCTATTAATCTGAAAGTTCTTTTCAGATACAAGGAAATGATTCAGTTCTAGGGCCAAAGATCGTAGTTCTCGAACGAGCACTCGAAAAGATTCTGGAGCACCCTCTGGGTTAGGTACTGTTCCTCCAATAATCGTAGCACCAAGTACTTCTTGACGAGCTCTAATATGATCAGATTTATAAGTAAGCATTTCTTGTAAGATATGAGCAACACCAAATCCCTCTAGAGCCCAAACTTCCATTTCTCCTACTCGCTGCCCCCCTTGTTTGGCCCTACCTCTAAGGGGTTGTTGTGTAACAAGTGCGTAATGCCCACTGGAACGTCCATGGATTTTATCATCAACTTGATGAATTAATTTTAGGATATAGGACTTTCCCATTAGAACAGGTTGTTCAAAAGGATCTCCTGTTCTTCCATCAAATATTCTGCTTTTTCCCGGATATTCGGGTTCAAATACCCATGGATTTTTTGTTTGCTTACTGGCTTCATATAATTCAGAAAAAACAAGTTTTCTTGAGGCCTCTTGCTCATATCTCTCATCAAAGGGTGCTATTCTATAATGTCTCTTTAACAGATCCCCCGCTAACCCGAGTGAACATTCAAATATCTGTCCCACATTCATTCGTGAGGGGACTCCCAATGGGTTGAATACCATATCAACGGGCGTTCCATCTTGCAAATAGGGCATATCTTGTCTAGACAAAATTTTAGAAATTATACCTTTATTCCCATGCCTTCCAGCTACTTTATCCCCCACTTTGATTTCACGTTTATGTGAAATATATACACGAATCCTTTCTTGATTATAATTGGAACCCACCTTTCTACGGATCCATCTCACATCAATAACTCGGCCCCTTCCACCTATAGGTAGTCTTAGCGAAGTTTCTTTTGAAGTGGATACCTGAATGCCAAGTATAGCTCGTAATAATCTATCCTCTGGGGCATATGATGATTCATTCACTGTCTGAGGTGTTAATTTACCTACTAAGATATCACCTGTTTCTATCCAAGATCCCAGCATAACAATTCCATTTCTGTCTAAATTTCGGAGTAAATGAGCCTCTAAATGCGGAATCTCCTTAGTTATTCTTTCAGGACCTTGGCTTGTTACATGAGTCTGAATTTCATATTTCCGGATGTGAAAAGAAGTATAAATATCTTCATAAATCAAACGTTCACTAATTAGTACTGCGTCTTCAAAATTGTAACCTTCCCATGGCATATAAGCTACTAATACATTTTTTCCTAAAGCGAGTTCCCCACCAGCTGTGGCCGCACCACCCGCTAGAATTTGTCCCTTTTTAATATATTTACCCCGCCGAACCTGAGTTTTTTGATGCATAAAAGTATTCTTGTTGGAACGTTGATACATAACTAATGGAATGCTTAGAGTATCCCCATTACTTGAGAAAACGATCTTGTGAGTATCAGTATAAATGATTTTTCCCTTGTGTTCGGCTATAGCTGAAATACCCGAATCTAGAGCCGTTTGGCCTTCCAACCCAGTTCCAACAATGCACTTTTCGGAACGAGAAAGGGGAACTGCTTGGCGCTGCATATTAGAACTCATTAAAGCTCGATTCGCATCATTATGCTCGATAAAAGGAATGAGGGAAGCTCCAATAGAAAAATATTGGAAAGGAAAAATGCTTCTAAGATGAATCTCTTCCCATGCAATAGTCAGGAATTCTTGACGATATCGAGCCGGAACAACCTGTTGCTCTTGAATACCCCGATTCAAGGCCAAAGAATTTCCTGCTGCTACCATATAATATTCATCTCTATTTGGTGATAAATGAACCATCTGTGCCTCTTTTGATCTCTCAGATAATTCATAAAAAGGACTCTCTATAGATCCCCAATAACCAACCTTAACATGAGTAGCTAATGATCCAATAAGTCCAACATTGATTCCTTCGGACGTGTCAATTGGGCAAATACGTCCATAGTGACTCGGGTGGATATCTCGTATCCGAAAACTAGCAGTTCGCCCCGTCAATCCCCCAGGACCCAAATAACTCCATTTTCGCCCATGAACAATTTGTGTCAACGGATTAGTTCGATCCAAAACTTGAGATAAAGGGTGTAGGCCAAAAAACGATTCATAAGTAGTTGTTAATGAAGTTGAAGTTACCAAATTTTGAGGAGTCGGTATCAATTTATGCCTGATTGCTCCACATATAGTTCCTCGAACCGCATTTTCTAAACGAACAAGAGCCAATCCGAATTGATCCTGTAATAGATCTGCGACAGAGCGAATACGTTTATTTTTCAAGTGATTCATATCGTCAAGTATACCCATTCCAAATTTCATTTCAATCAAATGATCCACAGCAGCCAATATATCTTGTGGTAACAAAAATGTATTGTTTTGGGGTATATCAAGATTCAGTCTCCGGTTTATATTTCGTCGACCAATCTTTCCTAATTCACATCTTTGGTAAAAAAATTTCTTTTGTAATTCCTTGCATAAGGACTCATAAAATACCGGATCTCCCCCTACCCCTACACAAGCAAATTGTTGATAAAACTCCAGAATAGCATTTTCTTTTGACCCAATCTTTTTTTTCTCTTTTTCATTCGGGAAAGACAAGAAAATCTCAGGGTAACAAACATTATCTAGAATTTCTCTTATATTCGAACCCATAGCTGATGATAGAACTAGAATAGATATTTTTTGTTTTCTACTTACACGGGCCCATATCCTTGCTTTTCTGTCAATTTCTAATTCTGACCTTCCCCCCCAATCCGATATTATAGTACTGGTATAGACAGAAATTCCGTTATGTTCCAATTCTGAACGGTAGTAAATACCAGGACTTTGCAATATTTGGTTGATCACAATTCGGTATATTCCATTTACTATAGAGGTTCCAAAAGAATTCATTATAGGGATGTTCCCAATAAAAACTGTTTGTTCTTGCATATTTCTATCGGTTTTCCAAATTAAGACCGCGGGTACATATAATTCAGAAGAATATGTGAGTGATTCATATACAGCATCTCTTTCTTTTATCAAGGGCTCTACCAATTGATATGTTTCCACAAATAAATTAAATTCAATTTCTTGATCTCTATCTTCAATTTTTGGAAACTTATGAAATTCTTCCGCCAAGCCCTGATTAATGAACCTAAAAAATCCCTCAAATTGTATCTGACTAAATCCAGGTATTGTGGACATTCCTTCATTTCCATTCTGGAGCATCTTAATCTGAAGTTTCCTCTTTATTGAAAAAATCCCATTATTGGCTTAGCTCACTATTCATCGAACCATACCGATCGATCTAGCAATGATGGAATGGGTATTCTGTTTACTGAATCACATAAAATTTTAGCCAACTCTATCCATATATATCATACGTATGAACGGAAGCAAGACAGAGAAATGGAGGGCATTTTTTACGCAAGTTCGAATTTGAGCCAGGTACAAATAGAAAGAAATTCAAATTGATAAAGCATTCCTGGGAAAAAATTCTGTCACTTAGGTTGACGGAGTCTTTTATCGGTATCGGATAAGAAAATTGATCCAATTTCTACCCAATTCTTTTATTATGATATTACGATCAGGGTACAAAAAATAAATGAATTTGGGAATCAATCTGCTCTCTATGAATGAGATAAAAACAGAAGAATCAGGAATAGCATAGAGTTTAACTATTTTTAGCACAAACGCTCAAAAAGTAATTCGCAAATCTTTTTTGGTAGTCGAATTTATAAAATACAATTGAATTGCGTACGTAATACTCATAGGAGTAATCTTTAGGAAGTACATACCGGCACATGCGGATATAGCTATCCATATATCGCATCTTTTCTCATAATTGAACTTGGTGCAACATAGGTCAAGTCGCACTCGATCAAAAATCATAATCATAATGTCCATTTTATATTCATTCGGTATCCACGTATAAAAATTCCAGCTCTGTAGTTTACACTGTTCTGGGGTTTACATATACACATATAATAATATAATTAATATTAATATTTAGAATATAATATTATAAAATATTATAATATTAGAATTGATTAGAATTGTAATTGATAATAATTAGTCGTAAATAAATTGGATTTTTCATCCATTAAGGGAATACAAATGGAATTTGGCGACATGGCCAAGTGGTAAGGCGGGGGACTGCAAATCCTTTATCCCCAGTTCAAATCTGGGTGTCGCCTGATCAACAAAAAAAGACTTGGAAGTTTTTAATCCTGCTGATCGAACTTAACAAATTCTTGCCCCGCAAAAGCATAGGCAAGGGACTAGATCTGTCGATACTTGATTTTGAGAACCCGTAGGTCCTATAAAAGACTGTCATCCTTTTTATAAAAATTTATAAAAATCTGGTTTCTGAGTGTGGCTCAAACAGATACCAATAAATCTGAAGCAATCCAATCTTATTAATGCATTGGTTTGGGCTATTCTGAATTGAACCAAATAAAAGAAATAATGATAATTCATTCTATTCTGGGCATCAGAACTATGAAAATAAGAAGTCGTAAATCTTGGTATCCAAGGATTCCTAAGAGACACTCCATTTTGGTTCCTAAGGTTAAAGATGTGGAAAGAACTGAGCGAGGATACTTTGTATCCAAACTCAGGATAGGCTCTGAGTGCTCAGAAATGAAATCAAAATGGTTATTCTTCTTTTCTTATTTTTTTTTTTTCTTCTATTTCATTATCTATCTTATATATCTTATATAATATCTTATATCTTATCTTATATAATATCTTATATATCTTATATATATATTATATATATATATATTTAATATATTATATTTAATAAATAATAATATAAATATAATATATATTTAAATATTTAATATTAATTATTAATATTTCTATTTTTTTTATATATTTTTATATTTTATTTTATTATTTCTTATTATTTATTATTTCTTATTATTTCCAATTCTTTAAATTTCAATAGAATCTATTGACTAAGAAATAAAGGACCTTTTTACGAGTGGATTCGTAAAATTGTTTCATCACTAGCCGTAAGTAAGAATCCTATTTTGACTCTGCACCATTGATTCCACTATAATTATGAATTAATAATGGAATAAATACTTCATTTCATAGAGATAAGGGACATCATTCACATGGATATAGTAAGTCTCGCTTGGGCTGCTTTAATGGTAGTGTTTACATTTTCTCTTTCACTTGTAGTATGGGGAAGGAGTGGGCTTTAGAGCTAGGAATATTAATATTACTAATTTAGTACTTTACTGAATAATATAATTCTATCAATTGTGATCGTTTTGCCAAAGCTGAAAAAAAAAATACCTTGACTTAGTTTAGTTTATCTATATTCGTTTAATTCTATAATTCTAAATATTAGTATTAGTATTCTAAATATTAGTAAATATTAGAATTAGATATATATTATATTATTAGATTTTATATTATTAGATTATTATATATTATTATTATTATCTATTATTATATAATTATTATATATTATATATTATTAGATATTTAGATATATATATTATTTATATATATGTATATAATATATTATTAATATATTATATATTATTTTATTATTTATTTTATATTATTATATTATATTATTATTATTTATTTATATTTATTTATATTTATTTATTTATTTGATTTGATTGTCAATTGATCCATATAAGAGAAAGCTTCTTTCTATATACAATACAACTCTATGTGCTAAGGATATGAAATATTCTACAAAACTCAATTTATAGTATAGTGTGGTAGAAAGAGCTATATATAGCTCTTTCTACCACACTATATCAGATACTTATGATTCCAGCCCCATCATTTCATTTAAGACTTAAATAGAATTTGAAACCCTTTAATAAAAATGAAGAATTAAAGTTTCATTCAAATTAATCATTTTGGCTGATTGTTTTGACGTATATGATAAGTAAAAAAGCAGTAGGAACTAAAATGAACAGCGCAGTAGCAATAAACGCAAGAATATTGACTTCCATAATAGAATCTCTTTGTTTCACAATAATTCGGGATCTAATCCCATATAGATGATAAAGTGGACTCCTATCAGTTCAAAGGTATGAATTGTATCTTAATGATACTAACCCAGATCAATATTATGAATAAAAATATATGATCTATCAAATCGATTTATCGTCGCGAATTGAATAGTATAACATAGGAATATCCTTTATCCATACTCAATAATATAAATTAAACATAAATAAAAAAAAATGCTTTATTGTTATTGGATCAGAAATCCCATTTAATTTTCCCGCTTTTCCTTTTATATCACCTATTCTTAGTTTTTAAACACTTATCCAATTCTTATTCCTTTCAAATATACATAAATTTTTAAGGTATTAGGTATCTTCTATGGGTCATACAATATGCAATGCAAATACAAACACAGTAGTATAAATGAGATGTAAAAAATAAAAGGACGAATAAAATCTAATATTACAACTGATTTCTTTAAAAAGGAGCATTGCTTGGTTGGTCTTTATATTTTATTAGTATCTTTCTTCTTTCCTTCTTGGATTGGAACTAGAACACACACATACATAAAAATTTATATTTGGATGAGAATGAAATAGATTGTTTCCAATTAGTCATTGCAGATGCACAAACAAAGTTTGTTCGGAACTAAAAAGTGTGGTTTCATCTGAACCCGAAACAGTACTCTGTCGAAATAATTATGTGAAATTCGTTGTGTATCATACAATAAACGAAGACATTTTTTGTCTGACCTCTCGGTCAAAATATGGACACTCTATTCGATTTCGTTACCTGCCCTCCCTTTTCCGTTAAGGGGAGAGATGAATTGATCAATTCATTGGATTCGAGTTCGGGACTGACGGGGCTCGAACCCGCAGCTTCCGCCTTGACAGGGCGGTGCTCTGACCGATTGAACTACAATCCCAGCAATATGTATGGCATACACAGTCTTATGATTTCAGAGAAGCATTTTTTTTGTTGTATTGCAACAGAAACAGGAATTTTATATGGATATCCTATTCACATAGATATGGACTTGCGTGAGAGTGTCACAGATTACTATAAATCTGTGGTAATTTTATTGTATTTACTGTATTGAAAATTTTAAATAATGGATAATCCATTCTTAAGACTTAAGAATTTCAATCGTTAGAAAGAGAAAAACGGACTATTTTTATTTCTTTATACATACGGATCCGGCATTTCTGTTTCCAGAAGAAAAATTGGTTAGATCTTATTCATGGAGCGACGAATTCTTGGGCCGAGCTGGATTTGAACCAGCGTAGACATCTCGCCAACGAATTTACAGTCCGTCCCCATTAACCGCTCGGGCATCGACCCAGTAAGAATGAATTCTAGGTTTATTGATGATCCATGATCAACTTCCTTTCGTAGTCCACTACCCCCAGGGGAAGTCGAATCCCCGTTGCCTCCTTGAAAGAGAGATGTCCTGAACCACTAGACGATGAGGGCATACCCGCCCGAGAGTCTTTCCGACTTTATATGTATATGTTATTCTTCCAAAAAAGAATTTGTTTGTTGATGATTCGTTCATGAATCAGCTATCCCATAAATATTCTATCCTTTTTTCCTAGAACTATATCTATAACTAGATAATAAACTAGAAAACCATATATAACCATATACATATATAACCATATATATTATATACTATATATATATATATACATAGCCTTCCAAGTACAGCAGAGGAAGCCCATAAGTCTGAAAAGTACTGATGAGCAATCTCATAATCCCCAGAGGGGGCCCCGGGGAGAAATCTCATATAAGAGTCACTTGCACGATACTTGAGGAAGTCTTGCTTTCTTGTTTGCTCTTTCCCAATGGACTCTTTCAAACCGAACAACCAATACTTGTTTTATTGACATTGACTCTTTTTGATGTCCCTTTGGGTTCCATTCATACTCGAACCTTGACTTGCTTTTCTTGATCTAAGATGACACAAAGCGAACTAGGGGTCCTTCCTATTCATAATCAAGTAAGTAGGGCCTTCTTCCTTCAGAGTAAAGATAAATTTCATTTTCATATCTATAATCATATCTATAAAGATAAAGTATAAATATAAGTTAAAATATATTAAAAAGTCTATTAATGTTAAGTTATTAATATTAAGATATTAAGTAAATCTGTAAGTAAATATTAATTTATATATTTTATATTAATATTTAATATAATATAATTAAATTAATATAAATTATTATAATTATAATATAAATTTATAAATTAATATTAATATAAATTAAAGTATTTATAAAGTAAAGTATTTATGTAAATATTAATTTATATATTTTATATTAATATTTAATATAATATAATTAAATTAATATAAATTATTATAATTATAATATAAATTTATAAATTAATATTAATATAAATTAAAGTATTTATAAAGTAAAGTATTTATAAAATATAAATTAAAGTATTTATTTAGAAAGTATTCTTAAAA